CATCTAGCAATGATGGAATTTTTTCTATTCAGCTTACGAAATGACATGAAATTGTACCTAACTCCTGAATAGGAACAGAGTAATAAAGACAATTTTCTATTCAAATTGGAATTTGTAATAGATAAAAAATGTAAAATTTCAAAATTCAAAAGAATTGCTAAATGCCACTTAGACTTAGGGAGTTTGGTATATTTAGAGAGAATATAAAAAAAAATTGATTCAATTTATACTATTATTATGATATTTCATATTCCAATCCCATTAGATAACAGAAAAAAAAAATGAATTGAAAATTCGATTTGTTTTGTTTGATGAGATAAAGAAAGAATCATAAAATATATATATAGAGCTAATATCGTTTTATTACTTAACTTAGGGATGGATTTTATTCTTCAACAAAAGATTCGCAGCAAAGAGATATTTCATCTAGCAGGAAATTTCGATTTTTTTTGAGTCCAAGAAATAGGGCAAAGTCCGTGACATAGTAATGAATAGGGCTTGTATTTATTAAATGTACGTAGATAGCGATCTATTTATACGTTTATATAGATATGTTAGATATGTTTCCTCCTTCATTTTTATTGCGGGTGGATTCGCGATGGCACATACCGCACTATAGCTAAATTGTTATTTTCTAGCCAATTTGCTATTCAAGGAAAAATGGAAGCACGGCAATTTACTGAGAATTTGTTATCGGGATCATATCATATAGGGAGAAGATGGGCGATTAGCTATTTGTATAAGCATTTCTGCTGTGGGGTTTCCATCGACTTTTAGTTGCAAACAGAATGCAAATTGTATGGAAAGGTTTATTGAAAAGAATTAATACTAATACGGGTGAGTTTAGTTAACTATCAATATATCAATTTATATATTATTTATTCGTAATAGATTATATATATATATATTATTAGATATATTTTAATATAAATATTATTATATAAGAGAATAGGAATTCTAAAATTTTCAATTCAAATCCAAGAACCATTCATCAATTTGATGTTACATTTCATAGTTAATGGTTCAAATTTGTCCCGAATAATGACTTTGGTGACGAAAAAATCACATTCAGTTTTTTTTTTTCAATATATAAAAAAAAAGAAAGGGAAAGTTTTTGGATATTTATGTTTTGAGATACTATCCATATAAACATATAACCAAAGGAATGGGATCAATACAAAAAACGATGGATTTTTTTCGGGTAAGGGATTAAAGAAAATGGGATTCAAAATGAAAAATCCAAGTGAAATAAAAAAGAAAAAAATGAAGTAATCCCACATCCCATCCCAAGAAAGAGAGACTATTCTCATCTATTTCAATATTCTCATCTATTTCGTAAGGTATTATTTTGGTTTGGCGACATGGCCGAGCGGTAAGGCGGGGGACTGCAAATCCTTTTTCCCCAGTTCAAATCTGGGTGTCGCCTGATCAACAAAAAGGAGAAAATCTTGTATTTGATTTGGCTGATATAACTCGATTAGTTTTTCTCCAGCAGAAGCAAACGTGGGAAAAGGCCTTTTGATACTTGCTTGATTCTAAACATCTGGAAGTTCCGTTTTCTAAACAGAAAGTGCTAGAAATACTTGCCTTTAGGATTATGGGTAAGATTCCCCGAAAGAGTCGAGTAAACAAATTTCATATAAGGATTTCCTGATTCCATTCCACCACGTAATGGGGTGTTTCATTACTGATTCTTGAATTCAATTCGATATCCTGATCGAAAATTTACTTTTTTGAATAGATAAGATTCACTACACCTAGAAAAAATGCAAAAAGAAAGAATGAATTGAATTTCTTTTCCAGAAACCAAAATCAAGAATGAATAAGTGATCCTCGGATTGATCGCGGAGATAAATATTAGACAGTAATGATTAGATGAAACGGGAAACAAAGGGATGGAGTAGCCTGAATTTAAATTCATTTTGAAGGCTTTTCCTGAATTTTTTACCTAACCTAATTAAAATAGATAAAATAAAAGACAAGAAAAGAAAGAATAGCTTTTCTACATCTTATCTTAAGATTCAGTGGATTCCCCTGATATTTCCAACCGTGTGACTGCGTATTTTTTTATGCTTATCCCCTTACGATTCCACTAGAAAAAGAGTATCCTATAAGAACTTGTTGTAAGCGGATTTATTGGAGCCTTTCATCAATGGCGTTAGCTCATAACATAATCCCCCCCCTTTTTTTTTTGACTATGCGCCATCGATCCCACTATTATTAGTGAACACTAGTGGAATATCTTTCATAGAGACAGGAGACATAATTTACATGGATATAGTAAGTCTTGCTTGGGCTGCTTTAATGGTAGTCTTTACTTTTTCTCTGTCCCTCGTAGTATGGGGACGAAGTGGACTCTAAAGGCACTACTAATTGATTGACGTGAAGAATTGAGCTGTGTGGATTGTTTTATAGACACACTTTTTTATTTGAAAAAGCCCTTCTTTTTTTTTGATGTATATATATATTTTATGTATACATAAAATAGAAAGATATAAAGTATATAATATACCACTTCTTCCATTCCAATAAGAATAATTGGGAGTATGCTAGCTAGTATGGTAGAAAGATGCTTTCTACCATACTATCGGGTCTCATATAATAGTATCCCGCTAATTCTCATTCCACTTATACGACGCGAAATTCCAATTAATCCTTTTGATTTATTCGATTTCTTCAATAGGTGCCTCAAAAAAACAAATCAAGTTTCATTCAACTTAATCACTTTGACTCACGGTTTTTACATATATTATAAGTAAAAAGGCAGTAGGAACTAGAATGAAGAGTGCAGTAGCAATAAATGCGAGAATATTGACTTCCATAATCTCAGTGTTTTTTATTTTTCATTTTTATTAGGCAATAATGCGGGATTTAATCCCATAGAGATGACTAGAGATGAGCAAATTTTCACCCGAAAATTCAATGGGATGGATTCAACCTCGATGATATTGAATCAGATCAATATCATTGAATAAAATATCTGAGCTATCAAATCAATTCATCGTTGAAAATGAAATAGTATATAGTATACCATAGGAAGATCTTTTTTTTATCCATACCAAATTCAAAATAGGATTCATGATCCAATTCACACGATTCAATTCAATCGACTTCCTTTCTCTTTTTGATTCTTTTTTCTTATTTATTATTTGATTTCTCCTTCTTTCTTGTTTTTCAATAAATTAGACCCCGTTCCCTGTAGATTCATCTGATGAATCTGATGATGAATCTGATGAAGTAGTATTTGAATGCTCTTTACGTTTCATTTCCGTTGGTTACAAACAAACCAACTCAAACAAACAATAGAACCTAAATAAAAAAGAAGAAGGAGTTAACTATTTTTTTTAATGATCTAATTTGCGTGGAAAACAAATCAAACAAGTATCCTAAAAAAGTCCTAGTATTATTATACTACTACTAAGATATAAAAAAGATTGAATATTCTAGCAATGTTCACTATGTATAGTCTGTCTTCGACAGTACTTCTCTTAAAAAAAAATTCATTCTCTCTAAAAAGAGTTTGGATCCTTTTTTTTCATGTTATTGGCTTTTATTTGCTTGATTTTATTCCGTCGGGACTGACGGGGCTCGAACCCGTAGCTTCCGCCTTGACAGGGCGGTGCTCTAACCAATTGAACTACAATCCCCATGAAATCAAGCTATCGAGTATATATATTTATACTTGCATTGAAACTAAACGATTTCAATTTTGATTCTAATCTCGGTTTTGTAAGGATCACCGGGGCACGAGGGATATACTGATATATCGATACTTTATCCATAGCGACACATAACATATTATTAGTTCAGTACTGTCCAAATGGAATGAAAACCCATCTTTATCGTTAAAAAAAAAAGTTTTTTCGTTATTCGGTTTTTATTATATTATAGGTTATTATGATAGATAAGATATAAGACTATTTTCAAAATCGTAAATTGAGATTCGATTTCTTAGCAAAATAGCAATTTTTGCTAAGAAAAAAAGGGAACAGAGCAATTCAAGTGGTAAGGATATATCCGAAATTTTTTTATTCGTTACTATCCGTCATTTTTGAAGAACAAATAAAAAGTCTATATTATTTCATTATTTCATGGCGGATCAGTGAATTCTTGGGCCGAGCTGGATTTGAACCAGCGTAGACATATTGCCAACGAATTTACAGTCCGTCCCCATTAACCGCTCGGGCATCGACCCAGGAAGAATCCATTCTAGGCTTAGTTAGACGCCTAGATCAACGTCTTTTCGTAGTACTCTACCCCCAGGGGAAGTCGAATCCCCGCCGCCTCCTTGAAAGAGAGATGTCCTGAACCACTAGACGATGGGGGCATACTTGCCCAACCGCCATCATATTATATGATACGATGATCATCATATGATAAGTTTTTTTATATTATATTGTCAATATAACGGAAGAGTCTGATTAGACTCGAAAGGTCTTTCCCTCTTTCATATAATTTAATAAAATCTTTTGATTCATTATTTTTTTCCTAAAAAATTCATTCTAATCAACATCTCGAAATAGGAAATTCTTGATTCGATACTAAGAGTTTTTTTATTTTTAATTCAAATAGAGTGAAATATTCTAATATTTAGTCATTATTCAATTCATTAATTCACAAAACAAGAAAAAAATAAAGATAAATACAAATCTAAATAAATAGAAGTAATATGAGGTCAAGATCCTTTTTTCGATAAAATAGAAATCTCTTTATTTAACAATAAGCAAGGAAATTAACAAACAATATGAAATTGGGAAGGCGTGGATCAAGACAAGAAATTCTCAAAAATTTTTTTCTTAAAAAATTTGTTTGATTCGGCGGACAAGTTGCACCTTTTTATCATATGATTCGATCAAATATCTTTGATTTTTGTTCATTTTGAAGATCATATCAATCAAATTAATTATTAATTTATTAGAATATATAGTTAATAGAATAGAAAATAGAAGTCAATTTTGGTCTTGAAACAATTCATTCCAGCCAGTTTTATTTCTCAACCC